AAGAGAGCGCCTTCTACTTCTAATAGGCCACGAACTAGATCAGAATCATTCTCAAGGAATCCATAAGAAGTGACCCAATTTTTTTCATCGGGTCCGGGTGGAGACCAAAGATCTTGAGCGACCGATCCGGCAGAACAACTCAAAAGATAAAGAAGTATCGTTAATCTCTTCATGCTCGTTCCAAGCTCGAAGTACAATTTGTACACATAAGAATCCCCTTCCATAGATGATTTCTTCATATAGATAGATATAGGATCTATGGGGCAATTACTTAGAAGTACTGTTTGTGCAACAGCCCTTCCTATCTGATAGAAAAGGATCTCATGATCCTGAACCGAGCTTACCTGGGATCGCAAATCCCAAGTTTTTCTATGAAGAGCGGATCGAATTGTATTAGTGTCTATAATGGATTTCTTCTGTGTAATACTAATTGATAGGGCCTCATTGGTAAGTGATACAAGATCTCGTACATCGGAACCCATGGTTATGGACCCGAATCCACTAGCATTCGTATGGAAGATTTTCTTTTCCAAAGGAAATCCCCGAGTATATGAAAGAGTGAAAAAGTGCTTTCGTTGTTGTGGAATAAGAAGCCTTCGTATCTTAATGCACGTATTGAATTTATTCGCAGCTATTAGACCGGGATCCACTTTTTTGGGAATATGAGTCGACGCAATAACAAGAATATTGCTATTGGAGGATCTTTCACAATCCCTGGAGAGATGGTTCACTAATAGACCGAGGGATAAGTAATTCGACGCATCCAGAGACAGATCATGAATGTTTGGAATCCATAGTATGCAAGGAGACATTGCTTTTGCTAATTCGAGTTGAAAGGTGATATAAAAGCGGTCTACCATATCCACCTCCTCATTCGTCATAGTTAGCAGCTCCCCATCAATATCAATATCCTCACTATCCTCACTATCATCAATATCCTCACTATGATGAGTATGATGAGCACCACTATTATCAAAAATATCCTCACCATCACTATCATCATAAATATCCTCAAAAAATTGAGGCCTTTCATCCAGGAACTTGTTCGGAACTACTGTAATGAAAGGAAGATAGGAGTTTGTCGCTAGGTATTTGACCAAATAGGATCGTCCAGTTCCTATAGAACCTATCACTAAAATACCCCTAGAGGGGGATAGGCCTAAGCGGAGTGAAAAGGGTTTTCCATGAGATGGGAAATGAAAACTATTAGCCCCAAACGAGGTTTGTGAATAAGTGATTGTCTGATAATGCGCAAGGAATACTCGTCTTTCTGCTAAAGAGGGTCTATGAAACTCATAATTCATTAGATACTTTTTATGAATGTCAACTAAGTATCGTAAGTAAACCGATCCTGGTTGTTCAATCATTTGATAACTAGAACCATTCTTTGATAAATGATCACTATCAGTCAGACTCCATAGAATTTTATCAATCCTTTTTTCTTTCCTTAAGATGGAGAACTGAACCAAGAATTCTCTTTCGGCATCATCAATCGAATCAGTATTCGCGACCCAGGATTCGATCTTATCATCAATCCAACCACTGTTCACATTTTTTCTTTTTCTTAGTAATGAATAGATCTCTTTACTTGTACGACTTAGATGTCTCGTATTTCTCGAAAAAGTGATTCGATTGATGGGATTGGGTATGATACTTAGGAAATCGATGATATCAATGAGATTGATATTCCAATATTTCTTCTTAGAAGGTATTGATTTGACCCCATAAGCGGGACCACCACCCGATAGCATCTTGCCGCCAAAAGCCCGTATTTCTTCTAGAAAATATCCTAAAGCAGCTAGAAAGAGATTCTTTAACCAGAAAGAATTCAGTTCAGATGTAGGATACCTATCCAGAAGTTTTCGCAACTCAATCATGTATGATGGAATCATCAAAGATTTGATCTTTTCCAACTCTGTCTGTAACTCCCTAGAGGCTCGGGAAACAACGAGAAGATGTCTACGAACGATATATCCAGCAACAAGAAGAAGGAAAAGGATTGAATAGAGCAACTCCCGAACATTTGGTGATCCCGGAAATTCCCATATCAATGAAACGGGTGACTCATTATCTCGACGAAGCATTTCTTCGGACAGAAGAAGATTATGTAAACACTTACTCGAAATCTCGCTTATCAGATTCCTTTGTGGAAGAAGAATCTCCCGCAATTTGTTCTGAAGAATTGGCCATGATATATCTATATCTAATCTATCTATAATATCTTCAAAAAGGGATAACAATTTTTGACTGCTACTTAGTATCGCTATCCTCAATAGGTCTGAATTATATACTTTTTTGAAAGTATCTAAAAGAATGAAATTGAGATATTTGTACCCTGTCGAAGTAAAGAACCATGGCATATATGTTTGAAACATATTTGAGAGAGTTGAAAAAGCACTATAGGTTCTATACATCTGCCCTTCCTCAACGCATTTATTTAGATAAAGACTCCGTTTTTTCCTCTTTTCGGATGGTAATAAATATTTCTCAGAGTCAATCAAACCCATCTTTGAATTGAAATTGAGAAACTGATGCAAGTTCTTCCCTTCTGAATCAGATGGATTCATATCTGAAAGAGCTTGACAATAAATTCTTTCAAAATTGACTAATTGTCCCTCTCTTAGAGGTGTTCCAAAAATGTCTGCGATCGAGTAAAGAGCTCTACGAACGAATGGAGCGGATCGAATTGGAAAATGAAAAGATTTGTCCAAGTTATCCGGTTCGGCACCACTCGGCGGAAAATTCTTAGGTATGCATATCTTAGATACCTGTGACTCGATCGGTGAAATAGTATCTTTTTCCAAAAAAACATCTTTTTTTTTACCGACGTGCAAAGAAAATATTTTGTTGCGAATGAAAAAGATATTGAGGAATTGTCCATACGTAAGATCATAATTATTGATAGGGGTCCTTTCCACATAAAAAGGGAATCCTTTGTTACAATAGAACCAGAAGTGATGTGGATTATTCAAGAATCGAAGTCGATTTGCTTTATAAAAAGAGGATATCAATGAACTTCTATGAAATGGTTTCACGGGATTCAGCCAATTGTCTCGATCGTGGGATATCATTGAGAAATAGGAATCGGTCTTCTCAAAAGATTTCCTGCGATTTTTTCTAGTATGGAATGAGTCAATCATCCACTTCGGTATCTTATTGAACAAAAACGGTGATACTCTTCCTCCATTGATCAAGAATTTCGATTTTTGGGAAGTATCATGATCATCCAATAAGAAGGGTTTCAATTTATTCAAATGAACGATTTGAAGACCTATTGATTCTAACAACTGATTGAAGCGTTGATCAGTTGGACCCTTCAACTCATAGATGTGGATCTCGGACCTATGAATGGGGCTATTCCCGATACTCACAAAGAAAAAAGGAAGTGACCTAAACAAAAAGAAAAGAAGCGACTTGGACAAATTGGACAAATAGGACAAAAGGGGAAGTAACTTCGACAAAAGGAAACGAAGTGACTTAGAAGGATCTTTTTTGTCGAAAAATTCCGACCAATACCAATCAATTTTTTCGATAACCTCAGACCAATCAATTTTTTTTTTGATAACCTCCGACCAATCAATTTTTTCGATAACCTCAGACCAATCAATCAAATATTGATTAATACCTAATCGATCGAAGACTACTTGAAAACGGCTCTTCTGCTCAGAAACGAAATGTTCCAAATCCTCCTGGAAACTCTTGCTCCCATTGGACCATTTGTATCTATATGCATCAGGATCCCGATTCATGGATCTCTCGCTTCGAGAAATAAGAGGATCGAACCATTTCTTATGACTCTTTTTCAAATTCGATAAATGTTGGTTGATCGTAAATTTCCTTTGAGTTCTCTGATTCAGAGTATCATTTCCTATTTGATCCCTTTGAATTCCGTATTCGAAGTTGCAATCGGATCTATTCATTAAAAAGAATCGATTTGATACATTTCTTATGTACCCATGGATGCTATATTGGATTGGAATCAGATTTTGGATCAATCTATGTTGATTGAATGCCTTCAGTATGGTGTTGATAGCAAATACCACTCTTTTTGGTTTTGGATCTTCCAAAGCATTCCCGCAGGAGATCTGGACCCCTTTTTTTCTGATCCTTCGATAAAAAGATTCATTTTCTTCAGAAAACATAGGAGGTAGAACCAATAAAGATTTCTTTGTCGATTCATCCCTGGAGTTGAATACCTCGTTCAAGAATTTTTTTTGATCCAATCCGCAGGAATCAATAGAAAAGGCAAAACCCTTATGATACACCAGATCCGGCTCGGTTATTGATAGAGTGAATAGATCTGCCACTCCTTGAAATCTCTCTTCTGATTCAAAATCGTGGCGCCCCACGTATCCTCCCCTCTTCCGGTCATGGAATAGATGAAATAAATCAAAAAATGGATTTTGGTTCAAGAATGAAATCTTGTTGGAACTGCCCATATCCGGTTCATCCTTCGGAACCCTATCACATCCCGGATTTGATGCAATAGGATGAATTGTGACGGTATTTTGTAAATACGCAATTATCTTGAATATATCAATGATTTCTTTTTTTTCCGATCGCCGGGATGGGACAAAAGAAAGATCTTGTTGTTTCTTCAATAATTTCTGATCTCTGGTGGACCTCTTAGTAGGATTCGAACCCAGATGAAGTTCTGACCATCTGTCAGAGAAAAAAGAACGAATTGATCTTGTAGGATTCCCAAGAAATTCTTCGATTTCTTCCGGAAGCGGATGATTATTCATCTGCTTCTCACGTTCCGTGAATAGCCGGGACATTGAGGAATCTCCAGAAAGGCTTTTCGGGAATCGGTCTGATTCTATCTCTGCTCCTTCCGTTTGAAGAAAGGAAGGATCCCAAAGAATCGACCCTTCTTTTTGAATCTCTCTTTGATTGATCCATGTGTGATATTCCGAATCCTTATTACGAATGGAATCGAAATGATCTATGGATTGATCAAAAGATCCTTTCAATTGGCTAGAATCCCTTACTTGAACGAAATTAGATCTTGTGGAATCATATTGCATATTTGACGATACATTCCATACCTTGCTAAACAAGCGAAAAAACCGATCCTTGTTTATCAACCACACATTGTCTAAGCAAATCCAATTCTCTCTCGACACCTTCCTAAAGAAATCTGATTCGTGCGGATTCTTCTTCCAACTAACGAAGAGATCTTGGCGGAATTGCCACATATGAAATTGAATACAATTTTGCAGCAAAGAAATACCACACTTGTTTCTCGAGAAGAGATGGGAAAGATGCTCAATATCATTTGATTGAATAGTTGACCCAGCTCCTTGTTGTTTGAAGAAACCCTCCACTTCAATTGGTCTTTTTTCACGAAAAGAAGACATAAGATAACAAATCCAGTGTTTCACTAAGATTTCAAATAGCTGTCCCGAATTCAAGTTGATTATGTTTCGCTTATTTCTCGGAGAAAGACGATCAAACAATTCCCAATCATGGTCCTTGCGGATCCGATCATCCGTATAGGAAACAAAAGAAGACTCCAGATATTTGATATCTTTCTCTTTGAATGAGATCTCAATTACAGCCAGGGTTTCATTAGATATCTTACAAATAGAATCCCTCTTTTTTCCGACCCGGTTCCTCCACCACCGCGAACCCCAGTTAGATTCAGGCATGATACACTTTTTCGTTTTAGTTATTGGGAGAACCCAAGTACTCTCTTTCGGATCCATGAAACAACTCTCAGAGATCTTTTTCCCTTTTGGAAGATACAGGAGCGAAACAATCAACCTATTGATAGACCCAAAAGATTTTTCCAATGGAGCATTTCTGGGTCCAAAGGAATTCCTAGGCAGAAGCCCCATCAAATATAGATTTTTTCTTTCGACCATTTCTCGATTATGCATGCGATAGAGAAGGACCACTACTACAAGCAGTACTAGACCTTTGGTCGTCAATACTGCACCTTTGACTAGACCCTTGATCGTCAGTACTGCCCCTTTGATCGTGAAATACCGATTGCTTCTTGACCCCTGTGAATCGCGTGAGAGTAAACTCCTCCAAATTAGGGGGTCGAAGAGTTTCATAAAACGTTCTTGCTCGAAAAAAATAGAAACGATAGTTCTAACTGAATCGACTTGGGTCCACGAATCTAACAAATCGTGAGAGTTCTTGACCTCTCTTAACATCTCTCTCAATTCGAAGATCCAGGGTTGAAATGGATCTTGTTGTGAAATTTTATGCTTCATTTTGAGTGCCTCCCCATTATAAATATTGAATATAAAGTAAAAGAAAATAGGTTTCCATTTCTTTAGGTAATCTCCGATACGATAGTTCTTTCTTCTATGATATTTCTTTATGATATTTCTTTTACAATATTTCTTTCTTTATTCTATGATAATCCCCCTTATGCATCCATGGCTGAATGGTTAAAGCGCCCAACTCATAATTGGCAAATTTGCGGGTTCAATTCCTGCTGGATGCACGACAACGGGAATGTTCAATACGTCTATTGGAATTGGCTTTGTATCAATGGAATCTCATCATCCATACCAATTCGTTATGTGTTATGTATGGTATATTCATATCATAAGTATAGAAACAGTTAGAGGGAGAATTCTTATCGAAACTGGAACTCATAGGGAAGAAAATAGATTTATGGATAAAATTAAATATGCAGTATTTACAGAAAAAACTGTTCGGTTATTGAGGAAGAATCAATATACTTCTAATGTCGAATCAAAGTCAACTAGGACAGAAATAAAGCGTTGGGTCGAACTCTTTTTTGGTGTCAAGGTAATAGCTATGAATAGTCATCGAATCCCGGGAAAGAGTCGAAGAAGGAGACCCCTTAGAGGGCATAAAATGCATTACAAACGTATGATTATTACGCTTCAAGCGGGTTATTCTATTCCATCTATTAGCTTAGAAAGAAAAGAAATGAATTTCACTCAAAATACTTCATAACACGGCGATACATTTATATAAAACTTCTACCCCGAACACGCGAAATGCAACTGTTGGAATTCAAGTGAAATCCAATCCACGAAACAATTTGATCTCTGGACAGCGTCGTTGTGGTAAAGGTCGTAATGCCAGAGGAATCATTACCTCAAGGCATAGAGGGGGAGGTCATAAACGTCTATACCGTAAAATAGATTTTCAACGAAATAAAAAAGACATATCTGGTAGAA